TCTGATACAGGTTATCATCTATATGGGATTTCCAAAATTATTAATAAAAAATAGACCGCGAGCGGTCGAAGACCTCAAAATAAACGTACAAAAAGAATTGAATTGTGTGAACCGAAAACTCAACATTACTATTAAACAAATTGCAAAACCTTATGGACACCCTAAAATTCTTGCAGAATTTATAGCCGTACAATTAAAAAATAGGGTATTCTTTCGAAAAGCAATGAAAAAGGCTATTGAATTAGGCAAACAAGCCGGGGCAAAAGGAATTAAAATACAAATCGCAGGCCGTCTCGGTGGAAAAGATAAGGCACGTGTTGACTGGATAAGAAAGGGTAGGGTTCCCCTACAAACCATTCGCGCGAAAATTGATTATTACGCCTATACGTTTCGAACTATCTATGGGGTATTGGGTATCAAAATTTGGATATTTATAGACGAGGAATAATAAGCCTTTACTTGACTTGTCTTTCTGTTTTGATTTAACGATAGAACAAAGAATGACAACCTTTTTTCCATCAAATTTCCATCAAAACAATTCTCATTTTTAATTCTATATTCTATAAGGTTGAATAAAAATTCGATTGACCTCTTCTTTTGATAGAATTGCTATGCTTAGTGTGTGACTCGTTGGTTTTTGTTAGAATTAATACGAAAAAAAAGTAAGAGCCCATAGTATGAAGTATGAACTAATAACTATAGAACTAATAACCAACTCATCGCATCACATTATCCGGATCCAAAGAAGCAGTCAAGATAGGATATTTTGGTCCTATCATTGCAGCAACTGAATTTTTTTTTCATAAACAAGAAATCAAATGAGTTGTCAAGCAAAAGAAAAAAAAAAAAAGAAAAATATACATTAAAGGAGGGGGATGCGGATAAATGGAAAGGCGAAAGAAAGAAAAAAATGAATCTAAATGATATACGATTCCACTATGTAAGGTCTTTGAATCATATCATAAAAGACAATGTAATAAAGCATGAATACAGATTCACACATAATTATCTGATATGAATCTATTCATAGAAAAAAGAAAAAAGTAAGAGCCTCCGGCCAATAAAGACTAAGAGGGTTGGCTCAAGAACAAAGTTCATTAAGGGCTCCATTGTAGAATTCAGACCTAATCATTAATCAAGAAGCGATGGGAACGATGTAATCCATGAATACAGAAGATTCAATTGAAAAAGAATCCTAATGATTCATTGGGAAGGATGGCGGAACGAACCAGAGACCAATTCATCTATTCTGAAAAGTGATAAACTAATCCTATAAAACTAAAATAGATATTGAAAGAGTAAATATTCGCCCGCGAAAATTCCTTTTTTATTAAATTGCTCACATTTTATTTTAGCAATGCAATCTAATAAAATATATCTATACAAAAAAATATAGACAAACTATATATATAATATATTTCAAATTTCCTTATATATCCTAATATAAAAATATCTAATAAATTAGATGAATATCAAAGAATCTATTGATTTAGTGTATTATTAAATGTATATCTTAATTCAATATTATTATTCTATTCATTTTTATTATTCATTTTTATTCATTTTCAAATTTAGAATATATTAATCTATATATTAATTTAGAATTCTATTCTAATTCGAATTCAATTTTTAAATATTCATATTCAATTAAAATTGAAATTTTTTCATTCGCGAGGAGCCGGATGAGAAGAAACTCTCACGTCCGGTTCTGTAGTAGAGGTGGAATTAAGAAAAAACCATCAACTATAACCCCAAAAGAACCAGATTCTGTAAACAACATAGAGGAAGAATGAAGGGAATATCTTATCGGGGGAATCGTATTTGTTTCGGAAGATATGCTCTTCAGGCACTTGAACCTGCTTGGATCACGTCTAGACAAATAGAAGCAGGTCGGCGAGCAATGACGCGAAATGCACGCCGCGGTGGAAAAATATGGGTACGTATATTTCCAGACAAACCAGTTACAGTAAAATCTGCGGAAAGCCGTATGGGTTCGGGGAAAGGATCCCCCCGATATTGGGTAGTTGTTGTCAAACCCGGTCGAATACTTTATGAAATAAGCGGAGTATCAGAAAAAATAGCCCGAAGGGCTATCTCGATAGCGGCATCTAAAATGCCTGTACGAACTCAATTCATTATTTCAGGATAGGAATGTAGAACCAAAGGAAATAGATCTTGGGGATAAAAACAACCGTAGATTCTTTTTACTTTTTATTTTTGGCAAACAATATTTCTTTTTCTTTTTCGCCCTTTGTTTGTTTGCATTTATTGAAAGAACAGATAAAAAGAAGATATGATTCAACCTCAGACCCATTTGAATGTAGCAGACAACAGCGGGGCTCGAAAATTAATGTGTATTCGAATCATAGGAGCTAGCAATCGTCGATATGCTCGTATTGGTGACGTTATTGTTGCTGTGATCAAAAAAGCAATACCAAGTACGCGCTTAGAAAGATCAGAAGTGATCAGAGCTGTAATTGTACGTACCTGTAAAGAACTCAAACGCGACAATGGTCTGCTAATACGATATGATGACAATGCTGCAGTTATCATTAATCAAAAAGGAGATCCAAAAGGAAGTAGAGTTTTTGGTGCGATTGCCCTGGAATTGAAAAATAACTTTCCTAAAATACTTTCATTAGCTCCTGAGGTATTATAAGATGAGAAGTAGGATATTTGAATGAAATTGTAGATTGTGTATCACGTATATACCTTTCATTTTGAATTTTTTTTTTATTTTTTTTAATTCATAAAAAAAATAAACTAATAAAAAAAGCATGTTGATTATATAAAAATTCGGAGACACCACTGATTTTAGTTTATCATGGGTAGGGACACTATTGCTGATATAATAACCTCTATACGAAATGCTGACATGAATAGAAAAGGAACAGTTCGAATAGCATCTACTAACATCACCGAAAGCATTGTTAAAATACTTTTACGAGAAGGCTTTATTGAAAATGCGAGAAAACACCAAGAAAGAAACAAATATTTTTTGGTTTTAACTCTGCGACATAGAAGAAATAGGAAAGGACCATATAGAAATACTTTAAATTTAAAAAGAGTCAGTCGGCCTGGTCTACGAATCTATTCTAACTATCAACGAATTCCTAGAATTTTAAGTGGAATGGGAATTGTAATTCTTTCTACCTCTCGAGGTATAATGACGGATCGGGAAGCTCGACTAGAAGGAATTGGTGGAGAAATTTTATGTTATATATGGTAATCCTTCTGATATCCGAGTTAGATCAAAAATTTCTTATTTGTGATAGAACGAGCAAGTTATCTATTCTCTTCCCCCTATTAGTTGGTACCTTAAGGAGGTTTTGCTTGGAATGAAAGAACAAAAATGGATAGTAGAAGGATTGGTTATTCAATCATTTCCTAATGCTATGTTCCACGTTCGTTTAGATAATGAACAGGTAGTTCTAGGTTATATTTCAGGAAAGATACGACGTAATTCTATACGAATCCTACCGGGAGATAGGGTTAAGATTGAAATAAGCCGTTATGATTTAACCAAAGGCCGTATAATTTATAGATTCCCCCACAACGATTCAGATGATTCTACAATCGACTGAATCTCGAGACGTTCTTCGAACCAATCATAGACTTTATTGAGATAGGTAAACCGCGTGAATTCCCCCTCTAAGAACTGTATATGAGAATTTCATCTCGTACAGCTCAAGCAGACACCCAAATACTGTCGGATGATTCAAAGGACTAAGTGGTTTTTCAACTTCAACATTCCTTCCCATGAGAATACAATTCGAGGTTCAAAATTTCAAGAAACTTATTTTCTTCCAAGAAATAGACTCGGAATTAAAGTAAGGAATAAAAAATATGAAAAAAGGGGCCTCTGTTCGTAAAATTTGTGAAAAATGTCGTCTGATCCGCAGACGAGGACGAATTATAGTAATTTGTTCTAACTCAAAACATAAACAACGACAAGGATAATTATTCTACTAAAAATAAAAGGAATTTTGTAAAAGATTTGATTTCCGTAAAAAAAAATGAAGGATTTGTTTTGACATGAAATGGATATATCCATATATCTCTGACTCATATTTATGAGATGATAAAATATGGCAAAACACGGACCAAGAATTGTTTATCGGCGGCGTCGTATTCGTTCGCGTAAGACTGCTGCGCGTAAAATACCAAAGGGCGTTATTCATGTTCAAGCGGGTTTCCACAATACCATTGTGACTGTTACGGATGTAGGGGGTCGGGTGGTTTCTTGGGCTTCCGCCGGTACTTGTGGATTCAGGGGTGCAAAAAGAGGGACACCCTTTGCGGCTCAAACCGCGGCGGGAAGTGCTATTCGTCCAGTGGTAGGGCAGGGTATGCAACGAGCAGAAGTCAGGATAAAGGGTACCGGTCTCGGAAGGGATGGAGCATTACGGGCTATTCGTAGAAGTGGTGTACGAGTAAGGTTCGTGCTAGACGTAACCCCTATGCCGCATAATGGCTGTAGGCCTCCTAAAAAAAGACGTGTGTAGAAATAAAAATTGAAGAAATTTCAAGAGAAATAAATGATTCAAAAATATGATCAATATTTTATAATATTACTATGGTTCGAGAAAAAATAAGAGTATCTACTCGTACACTGCAGTGGAAGTGTGTTGAATCAAGAACAGATAGTAAATGTCTTTATTATGGGCGCTTTATTCTCTCTCCACTGATGAAAGGTCAAGCTGACACAATAGGCGTTGCGATGCGAAGAGCTTTGCTTGGAGAAATAGAAGGAACATGTATCACACGTGCAAAATTTGAGAAAATCCCACATGAATACTCTACCATAGTAGGTATTCAAGAATCAGTACACGAAATTTTAATGAATTTGAAAGAAATTGTATTGAGAAGTAATCTATATGGAACTTGTGAGGCGTCTATTTGTGTTAGGGGCCCTAGATGTGTAACTGCTCAAGATATCATCTTGCCACCTTATGTCGAAATAGTTGACAATACACAGCATATAGCTAGCTTGACAGAAC